ACATTTTCATTACTATCAATTCGATATGTGTTTAAAAAAGGAGCCTTTTCGTTGTTTTTGATCATTAATAAATCGAATAAACGAAAGCTTGTTTTCATAATTTTAGGTCCTTCTTTACCCCACAGAGACATTGAATAGAATGAGCTGCTTTTTTTGCCACTGTAATTTTGAAAATAAACGTTTAAATGTCCTTCAAAAGTAAGTAAATAGATCCGAAACATATAAAAGGCGGTTAATCCTGCCGTAGAATAAGCTATTATTGCAAAAATCGGTGAATACAACCAACTATCACTAAGAATTTCATCTTTGGACCAAAAACAAGCAAGAGGTGGAATACCACAAAGAGAAAGTGTACCTAATAAAAAAGAAGTTTTTGTAATTGGTACATGTTTTCTTAAACCGCCCATAAGAACCATATTCTGACTTTTATCTGGAGAATACCCAACAATAGCTTCCATCGAATGAATAATAGATCCAGATCCTAAAAACAACAATGCTTTCGAATAAGCATGAGTAATCAAATGAAATAAAGCAGCTTGATAAGAACCCATACCTAAAGCTAACATCATATAACCCAATTGAGACATTGTAGAATAAGCTAAACCTCTCTTAATATCTTTTTGAGCAAGAGCTAAAGTAGCTCCTAAAAACAATGTTATTATACCGATCAAAGATATTAGATTTAATATGTAAGGTATAGCTATGAAAAGAGGAAGAAGCCGAGCTACAAGAAAAATTCCTGCTGCTACCATCGTAGCAGCATGTATAAGAGCCGAAATAGGGGTAGGCCCTTCCATCGCATCGGGTAACCAGACATGAAGGGGAAATTGAGCCGATTTCGCAACTGCGCCGGCAAATAATAGGAAGGCACATAAAGTAACAAATAAAGGATTAACTTCATTATTGGAAACCAAGTTATTGAATATTTCAAACAAATCCCGAAATTCAAAACTACCTGTTATCCAATAAAAACCTAAAATTCCTAATAATAACCCAAAATCCCCGACACGATTAGTTACAAACGCTTTTTGACAAGCATTCGCCGCACTAGGTCGGGTGAACCAAAAACCTATTAATAGATAAGAACACATTCCAACTAATTCCCAAAAAATATAAATTTGTATTAAATTAGAACTAGTAACTAATCCCAACATTGAAGTATTGGAAAAACTCATATAAGCAAAAAATCTCACATATCCCCGATCATGAGACATATAATTGTCACTATAAATAAGAACCATAATCCCAACACTAGTGATTAATATTGACATAATAGAAGTAAGTGGATCAACCAAGCAGCCAAACTCTAAAGAAAAATCATTATTGATGGTCCAAGACCATACATATTGATAAACAGAATTGTTATTTAGTTGCTGAATAAAGAAATGGGCTGAAAAAATCATAACTATACTTAATAATAAAACACTCGGAAAAGCCCACATACGGCGAAGATTTTTAGTTGCCGTTGGAAAAAGTAGAAGTCCAGCTCCTATTAACATAGGAACTGGAAGTGGAATGAACGGTATGATCCATGAATATTGATATGTATATTCCATATAAAAATAAATAAAAAAAAATTATCTTAATTAATTGTTTCTGATTCACCAGTTCTTATTTCTTTTCTTTTGAAAGCGGTCGATTAATAAAAAAAATTAAGATATATAAAATAAAACTTAAATAGAATTTCCCAGGTTTAATTATTCGGAATCTTTCCAAACTACTTCAAATCAAATATTTCAAATGAAGATGAAGAGTTAGGGTTAGTCAAATGATATGAACAATTTACGAGTGAAAAAGAAATATGTACTTTGTTTATTATTAGTTTATTATTAAATTTATTATTAAAAATTTATTATTAATATTGAATTGTTAATATGAAATTCAAATTATTAAGTCCAATTTTATGAAGATAAAAACGAAAAATTGCAATTTCGGTCTAATTATTACGTATTACAATAATTTATTTATATCTATAGAGCAAGGATAAATAATGACGGCAAAAAAGTATTTAATATGAATCATAGGGCCCATAACTTGACTCATAAAACCTATTTCCCATAAAACAAAACCAATTTATTGCAGTTTGGTTCGGCTATTCCCAATCATTAAGAAATTTTTTTAGAACTAATTGATTGTCTTCCATTACAATAAAAGCTATTTGTAGGAAATGCTTTGGTATCCCACACTTTTTTTATGTAAAATAAAAGGGAGGGGCAAAAAAATGGCTTTTAGAAAGTATTTTGTATATTTTAATCAATTAACTACTAGGCTTAGGCTCATTCGAGTTTGAAAATGAAAATTCCTTTCTTCGAACTTGACCAATTTAATTAATATAATAGAAAAAGAAAATTTATTACATTTTTTTTATTAAGCAGGAGAGGGATTGAGTTTTTCAATCTTTCGATGTATTTTATTACATGGAAGAATGGAACATGACAAAACTAGAAAGCAAAGACCCAACCCCTTTTGTTTGTATTTTTTATTTTATCAACTTCAATCTATTCTATTTGGCATAGTAGATCTTATTGTTCTTAGTAATATTTTAGACAATTTTTCCATACACCTTTTATGATGAGGGGAATGTAATTTAGAGAATAGCTAGCTAGAGATATAGTAAAGAACAATTGATTTTGAACAATAGATGTCTTTCACATCCAACCGATGAACCGATTATAATTTAAAAATGGCAGTGCCAAAAAAGCGCACCTCTAGTTCAAAAAAACGTATTCGTAAAAATATTTGGAAAAGGAAAGGGTATTGGGCAGCATTGAAAGCTTTTTCGTTAGCGAAATCTCTTTCTACCGGTAGCTCAAAAAGTTTTTTTTGTGTGACAAATAAATAATCAAACAATAGACTAAATAATGTGAATCGGTCTAATTCAAAAAAGAGTCTCATTTTTGTTATAATTTATTTATAAGTTTTTTTTTTTCTAAAGTTTAGAAGTTATCAAGATTATAAATAATATTAATCTAATAATAATAATTAATAATAGATAATAATCTAAATTACTATTTCATTTTTATTAAAAAAAAAAAAAATTATTTCCATTCTCTAATGTTTTAACCTGATCAATAACAATATAAAATGGAATTCATTTTGTTTTGTTATTTTTTAGTAGAAATAATAATTCGGTTGTCTACTGAATTCAAAAAGTGAATGGTATTCTTTTGTTTGAAAAAAGAATAAACGCAAGCACAAGGTTTCACCTTTTGTTTTGGTATGTTTTATCATTTTCAAGATGGGGATTATCACCTTCCCCATCGACTTGACTCGATAATCAATTTACTTTTTAGTTCTATCCATGGATTGAAGTCAAAATTATCTAGTTCAAAATGTTCCGTTTTATTTTCAGGAGACCATAAAGTAATAAACTATGAAACGAAAAACCCCGTTGTTAGTTAAGTTAAAAAACGGATACCCTAAAATAAATAAAAAACAAAACTATTATAAGAATAATTAATATTATTAACGAAAACGTTTAGATTAAATGCCGCCCAATTTTGAAACAAATTTTTAGTCATCAATTTGAACCTTTCCTAAAAAATATTGAATTAACCCCCTCAATCTCGACGATTGAATAAAAATAGGTTATTATGATTTCGAATAAGCCGCTATGGTGAAATCGGTAGACACGCTGCTCTTAGGAAGCAGTGCTAGAGCATCTCGGTTCGAGTCCGAGTAGCGGCATGTCTTTTTCTAAATTCTAAAAGAGTAAGCCCTATAATAAATTCAATTCCCTATTTCAATTCCTATAATTGAGGCCCCCTTTTTAATAAATTTTATGATATTTTCAACTTTAGAGCGTATATTAACTCATATATCCTTTTCGATCATTTCAATTGTAATTACAATTCATTTGATAACTTTATTTGTCGATGAAATCGTAGGACTATATGATTCATCAGAAAAGGGGATGATAGCTACTTTTTTCTGCATAACAGGATTATTAGTTACTCGTTGGATTTATTTTGGGCATTTACCATTAAGCGATTTATATGAATCATTAATTTTTCTTTCGTGGGGTTTTTCCATTATTCATATGATTCCGTATTTTAAAAAACAAAAAAACCATTTAAGCGCAATAACGGCGCCAAGTGTTATTTTTACCCAGGGTTTCGCTACTTCAGGTCTTTTAACCGAAATGCATCAATCCGCAATATTAGTACCTGCTCTCCAATCCCATTGGTTAATGATGCACGTAAGTATGATGGTATTGGGCTATGCAGCTCTTTTGTGTGGATCATTATTATCACTAGCTCTTCTAGTCATTACATTTCGAAAATTCATAAGGATTTTTAGTAAAAGCAATAATTTATTAACGGAGTCGTTTTCCTTTGGTGAGATTCAATACGTGAATGAAAGAAACAATGTGTTACAAAACACTTCTTTGATTTCTTCTCAGAATTATTACAGATATCAATTAATTCAACAATTGGATCGATGGAGTTATCGTATTATTAGTTTAGGGTTTATCCTTTTAACCATAGGCATTCTTTCGGGAGCAGTATGGGCTAATGAAGCATGGGGATCCTATTGGAATTGGGATCCAAAAGAGACTTGGGCATTTATTACTTGGACCATATTTGCGATTTATTTACATATTCGAACAAATAAAAATTATGAAAGCGTAAATTCTGCAATTGTGGCCTCAATGGGCTTTCTTATAATTTGGATATGCTATTTTGGGGTTAATCTATTAGGAATAGGGTTACATAGTTATGGTTCATTTACATTACCATCTAATTGAATAAGGTACTTGACAACTAGAAGCCTGGGGCAGCATACGTATATATATGAAACCCTCATGTAAACCATCAAGAACCATTTGAATCATTCCATTTCCATTACTTGATTCAAATGGTTCTCGAAAATGTCAAAAATATCTGGTTATATATAGAATTCCAATTTTTTATTTAACTTAAAAACAGAAAAAGACTTTTTTTGTACAATGAACGATTTTTAAAATCATCAGGTTTTTTATTTTGGTTTATTGACAAAAACTATCTATAAAAAAAATTTGATATAATAGCTTCGACCTTGTCAACTGATAATGAGAAAACGAAATCGGGATAAATACCAATACCTATTACAGGTAAAAGGATAGAAATAGAAATAAATAACTCTCGCGGTCCAGAATCAAAAAAATAAGAGTTTGGGGCATTAAAAAGCTTGTATCCATAGAACATCTGGCGTAACATAGATAATGAATAAATAGGAGTTAATATCATTCCAATTGCCATTACAAAAGTAATTAATACTTTTGTCATTAAAAGATATTTTTGGCTAGTAAGTATTCCAAAAAAAACTATCAATTCGGCAACAAAACCGCTCATGCCCGGTAATGCAAGCGAAGCCATTGATAAGATACTGAAAGTCGTGAATATTTTTGGAATTGCGATAGCCATTCCGCCCATTTCGTCGAGATAAATAAGTCGTATTCTATCATAACTCGTTCCGGCCAAGAAAAAAAGCGCAGCGCCAATAAATCCGTGAGAAATTATTTGTAAAATGGCCCCATTGAGCCCTGTATCGCTTATAGAACCAATTCCTATAATTATGAAACCCATATGAGATACAGAGGAATAGGCTATTCTTTTTTTTAAATTACGCTGACCAGGAGATGTTAAAGCTGCATAGATAATTTGAATTGTGCCCACTATCATCAACCAGGGAGAAAATATAGAATGGGCATGGGGTAATAATTCCATATTGATCCGAACCAACCCATACGCTCCCATTTTTAATAAGATTCCGGCTAAAAGCATACAAGTACTATAATGTGCCTCTCCATGGGTGTCTGGTAACCATGTGTGTAGGGGTATGATCGGTGATTTGACAGCAAAAGCAATAAGAAATCCAATATAGAATATTATTTCCAGGGCTACAGGATACGATTGATTAGCTGATGTTTCAAAATTTAATGTCGGTTCAGTGGAGCCATATAAACCAATACCCAGAACTCCTATTAATAAAAAAACGGAACCTCCGGCAGTGTACAAAATAAATTTTGTAGCTGAATACAAACGTTTCTTTCCCCCCCACATGGATAGAAGTAGATAAACGGGAATTAATTCTAACTCCCACATGATGAAAAAAAGTAAAAGGTCTTGAGAAGAAAATGGTCCTATTTGACCGCTATACATTGCTAACATTAGGAAATGGAATAGTCGGGAATCTCGAGTAACGGGCCAAGCCGCTAAAGTAGCTAAAGTTGTGATAAATCCTGTCAGTAAAATGGGTCCTATAGAAATTCCATCTATTCCCAATCTCCAGTAAAAATCAAAAAAATTGATCCATTGATAATTCTCCGTTAGTTGCATTAACGGATCATCCAATTGGAAATGATAACCGAATGCATAGGTTGTTAGAAGGAGTTCCGTTATGCATATAGATATAGTATACCATCTTATTACCTTATTTCCTCTATGAGGAAGAAAGAAAATTAAGGAACCCGCGGTTATTGGCAAAACTACAACTAGCGTTAACCAAGGAAAATTATTCATAGTAAAAACAAAATAAACTTGGACCAGAAAAACCCGTGCTCGAAATAAATATATTTTGAGCGCGGGTTTTTGTCGGTAAAGGTAAAAAAATCAAATGTATTCGAGTAGGGTTTTCTGGAACGTATTAATAAGCTAGACCCATACTTCGAGTTGTTTCATGCCATAAATAAACGCGAACACTCAAGAAATCCGTTGGACAGGCGGATTCACATCTCTTACAACCGACACAGTCCTCTGTTCTTGGAGCAGAAGCGATTTGCTTAGCTTTACATCCGTCCCAAGGTATCATTTCTAATACATCGGTTGGGCAGGCTCGCACACATTGAGTACACCCTATACACGTATCATAAATCTTTACTGAGTGTGACATTGGATCTATAAATTTTTGAACGTCAGAAATTTTCGATCTAGTAAATTTGTAAATGAATCATATATTTAAACACCAGATGAATCAATAATTTACCAGAAATTTGGAAGCAATCTACTTCTGGATCGACTCGCGCGATAGAGCCAAGATACTTTGATTTCTTACATTTTCGAAAATGTGGATTAGATTTAATGTATGGGCATGTTAATTTGAATTTATGAATATTCTAATTTCTATGATTAATACTACTTATTCAACAAATTCGATTGATTGATACGAGTTGATTTTCTGTTACGATAAATTGACGAAACAATAGCCGGTCCAATAGCTGCTTCAGCGGCGGCAATAGCTATAACAAAAATGGAGAAAATATTTCCTTTTAATTGCCGGCTATCAAAAAAATCAGAAAATGTTACGAAATTTATATTAACCGCATTCAGTATAAGTTCAAGACACATAAGGGCTCTAACCATATTTCGGCTCGTGATCAATCCATAGATACCGATAGAAAATAAGTAGGCACTCAAAACAAGTACATGCTCGAGCATCATTGACTAACTCCTTATCAATTTTGATTCATTTCAATATGAACTGAACAACAATTCAACAGATTCAATTGACTAGAATATA